GGTAGTGACAATTACAGTGACAGTTACATTTATAGTTCCATTTGTGGTGAAAGTAGAAATAGTAATAAAAGCGAGAGTTCCAGTATAAGAACCAGCACTAATGGTAGTGATTTAACTATAAGAGAAAGTTCTAATGAAAGAGAAAGTTCTAATGAAAGAGAAGGTTCTAATGAAAGAGAAAGTTCTAATGATCTCGATGTAACTCAAAAATACAGGCATTTGTGGGTTCAATGCGAAAATTGTTATGGATTAAATTATAAGAAATTTTTTAAGTCAAAAATGAATATTTGTGAACAATGTGGATATCATTTGAAAATGAGTAGTTCAGATAGAATCGAACTTTCGATTGATCCAGGCACCTGGGATCCTATGGATGAAGACATGGTTTCTCTGGATCCCATTGAATTTCATTCGGAGGAGGAGCCTTATAAAGATCGTATCGATTCTTATCAAAGAAAAACAGGATTAACTGAGGCTGTTCAAACAGGCATAGGCCGACTAAACGGTATTCCCACAGCAATTGGAGTTATGGATTTTCAGTTTATGGGGGGTAGTATGGGATCCGTCGTTGGGGAGAAAATTACCCGTTTGATCGAGTATGCTACCAATCAATTTTTACCTCTTATTATAGTGTGTGCTTCCGGAGGGGCACGCATGCAAGAAGGAAGTTTGAGCTTGATGCAAATGGCTAAAATATCTTCTGCTTTATATGATTATCAATCAAATAAAAAGTTATTCTATGTATCAATCCTTACATCACCTACTACTGGTGGGGTGACGGCTAGTTTTGGTATGTTGGGGGATATCATTATTGCCGAACCCAATGCCTACATTGCATTTGCGGGTAAAAGAGTAATTGAACAAACATTGAATAAAACAGTACCCGAAGGTTCCCAAGCGGCCGAATATTTATTTCAGAAGGGCTTATTTGATCTAATCGTACCACGTAATCCTTTAAAAGGCGTTCTGAGTGAGTTATTTCAGCTCCACGCTTTCTTTCCTTTGAATCAAAATTCAATCAAGTAGAGCATTAAGTTCAATTATTTTATTTGTAGCAAACAAGTAGTTAGTTTATCAAAATCAAAGTAAAAATCATCAGAACAGGGTTTTTTTGGTGGTATAAGATCTAATTGTAGAAAGAATCAAAAGTTGTGGATAATTTTTTTTTTTTTTGACCTATATTCCTGATTAGTAATCAAGGAGCTTTTATTAACAAGATAAAAGATAGAAAAAAGATAGAGTTTTTTATCTTTCTATATCTACCGAGAATCCCCATTTTGACTAAGAATCCCTGTTGAATCGTATTCTAACGAATCTTTCAGTAATTTGTAAGAAACTCTTTCTTTATTAAATTAAAAACAACAACAAAAGAAGAAGAATAATAATAAAGTCGATTATCATACAGATATTTCACGTAGAAAGATGAACAAGTCCAGTTATTTAGTTCTCCATTCCTTGCACTTATTATATATACTTACTTAGATATATACTTAGGTCTATATTAATTCGAATTATTATTTAATTAAGAATTATAATTATTATAAGATATCTTTATAACAATAACAGGTACAACTAGTAAATCGAGGTACCCCATTTTATGACAATTTTCAACTTTCCCTCTATTTTTGTGCCTTTAGTAGGCCTAGTATTTCCGGCAATTGCAATGGCTTCTTTATCTCTTCATGTTCAAAAAAATAAGATTGTTTAAATCCGATGGGAATAAATCTCAGCCATTTTTTTTTTCAAACTTAGACTTGTATCATAACACGGATATCCATTTAGTGGAATATGGTCTAATATGCGGTTCCGCCGAACATAAATGAAAGAGCTCTTATGCATGCAGAAAATGATATATGGATAAATGAATTCTAGCTATTTTCAAATAGATCAGGATCGGCGGATGTCTGAAATGTAAAGTCAATGTATCTATATGTATGTGGATATCTATAAGGGAATCATATGAAGGGGATGTTATTATTTTAGATCTAACCAATTTGATGAATTAAATTATTCCTAAAGGTTCACATCAAAATAGTGCTAGTTGATGAGAGTTATTTCGGAAATAAAAAGAGTAAAGTCAAATTAATTTGGCTTATTCTCTCAATTTCAATAAAATGCAAACGGATTAAGTATGAGTTGGCGATCAGAACGTATATGGATAGAACTTATAACAGGGTCTCGAAAAACAAGTAATTTCTGCTGGGCTTTTATCCTTTTTTTAGGTTCATTAGGATTCTTATTGGTTGGAACTTCTAGTTATTTTGGTAGAAATTTGATATCTTTATTTCCGGCTCAGCAAATCATTTTTTTTCCACAAGGGATCGTGATGTCTTTCTATGGGATCGCGGGTCTCTTTATTAGCTCCTATTTGTGGTGCACAATTTTGTGGAATGTAGGTAGTGGTTATGATCGATTCGATAGAAAAGAAGGAATAGTATGTATTTTTCGTTGGGGATTTCCTGGAAAAAATCGTCGCATCTTCCTCCGATTCCTTATAAAA